TGGATCCAACCTATTCTTGAAATATACAACTCGCACACACTCCCTTTCCAAAAAAAATCAATACACCAAGCACTATACTTAGATTTATTAGATTTGTTGCTAAAATATCGGTATTAAACCCGAAACTTCCGGCGGATGGCCAATAGCCCAAGGAAACGAAAAAATCGGTTATATTTTTCATATACTCTCCTCTTTCTTATAGATAAGACTAACAAAGAACATAGTTCTTTTTGTATCACCTCACTCGCCTCGCCCTGATCGATTTCTTTTTATTAATTTATTTTTTTATGGGAATAGATTAAATAATCTAGTAATTTATAATTTATTTAAAATATGAAAATTTCTTATTCTTTTAAGTTCTCCATAATAAGATTAGGCCTCATACCAACACCAATTGCGAAATATTTCGTTTCTTTAAACGTTTCCTAGTAAAAATAAAAAGGTTTCCGTTGTACTAAGGGTGGAAATGGGAAGGAAGAAAGCGAACGGATCCGTGAATTCTTCATCCTCAAATCTAAAATATGCCCTTTCCGGAGTATTGTCTCATAAATAATTATAAAAGTGTTGATATAATTAGAAGAAGCAAACGGCAAGTCCGAGTTAATAAACCAAACTAAGAAAGAAACGTATAACGTACGTTTTCACATTTCTAATTTTAGGATTAAATTAAACAAAAGGATTTGCAAATAAAAGTGCTAATGCCACGACTAGTCCGTAAATTGTTAAAGCTTCCATAAAAGCTAGACTAAGCAATAAAGTACCTCTTATTTTACCTTCCGCTTCTGGTTGTCTCGCAATACCCTCGACAGCTTGGCCCGCAGCAGTACCTTGGCCTACTCCAGGCCCAATGGAAGCAAGCCCTACGGCCAATCCAGCGGCAATAACGGAAGCGGCAGAAATCAGTGGATTCATAGTAAGTTCCTCGTAAAAAAAAAAAAAATGGTTAATGATACAATATCAATATAGTTATAGTAATAATAAATACTATAGTATTATAGTATAGTAATACTATAAATATATAAATAGATATTAATAATATATTCGGAAAGAAATAGGAATAAATAAAATATAAAAATTTATAAATAAAATTCTATAATTTATATAATCCTTTTATCTGGTCCATAGGGATAATCCCTATATAACTAGTAACTAGTAAATATCTAATATAACATATACATTTGTTTCTTCCATAATGTAAACCGTTTGCATTTTTTTTTTTTTTTATTGAATTGGATTTTAGAATAATTTTTCGAAATATATGTAAGGGCTAGACACTACATATATCTAGTTTGACTAAACCCCCTAACCCATTTTTCTAATTCCGTAATATTGTCTATCTTCCCTCCTACGAGATTGGGTTGTTTATACATATGTATTTGGTATTTGGAACCATGCATGAATTTGATTAAATGAAAAAAGACTATTAAAAAAGCTAATCAATGATGACCCTCCATGGATTCACCTATATAAGCCGCGGCTAAAGTTGCAAAAATAAGAGCTTGAATACCGCTTGTAAATAAACCAAGAAACATAACGGGGATAGGAACTACTGAAGGTACTAAAGAAACAAGAACAACAACTACTAATTCATCAGCCAATATATTCCCGAAAAGTCGAAAACTAAGAGATAAAGGTTTTGTAAAATCTTCTAGGATGTTAATTGGTAAAAGTATTGGAGTTGGTTGGATGTATTTCCCAAAATACCCCAATCCTTTTTTGGTAAGACCCGCATAAAAATATGCCACTGACGTGGGTAAAGCTAAAGCAACAGTAGTATTTATATCATTCGTGGGCGCAGCTAACTCCCCATGGGGTAACTGTATAAGTTTCCAAGGTAAAAGAGCACCTGACCAGTTAGAAACAAAAATAAATAGGAACATAGTTCCAATAAAGGGAACCCAGGGGCCATATTCTTCTCCAATCTGAGTTTTACTCAAGTCTCGAATAAATTCAAGGACATATTCGAAGAAATTCTGACCGTCGGTCGGAATTGTTTGTGGATTCCGAACTGCTATGATGACTGAACCTAATAAGATAGCAATTACGACCCAAGAAGTGATAAGTACTTGGGCATGGATTTGTAAACCTCCTATTTGCCAATATAAATGTTGGCCTACTTCTACACCCGATATATCGTATAACCCATTGAGTGTTTTAATGGAACATGGTATAGCATTCATATTTTCCTCTGATATAAATCGAACTTAAAAATTGATTTTGATTGAACCATTTCATTTCTTTCTCAACTCACCAACATTAATCATTAATACAAATTGAATTTAGGATACTAAAAATCATATAACATAATCTAAATATCCCTATTTTTTATCTTTATCTCTTTTTCTTTAATCTCTTTTTGAAGTTCAAGAATATAGTAACCGATCCAATAAATCTATTGAGTTCCCAAACAATGAATTAATTTGATTATTCTTAATCATAATCAACGATTTCTTATATAGCTAGAATGACCCTCGCAAATTGCGAATACTAATTTATTAAGAATGAATCGAATTGAAGCTATAGCATCATCGTTGGCTGGAATTGAAATATCTGCGAGATCCGGGTCACAATTTGTATCAATTAAACAAATAGTAGGAATCCCTAAAATGACACATTCTCGAAGAGCCGTATATTCTTCTTGCTGATCAACGATGATTACAATATCGGGTAACCCCGTCATATATTTGATCCCACCCAGATATGTTTGCAAGGTAGATAATTTTCTCTTCAACATTGCTGCATCTCTTTTGGAAAGACAGTTGAGTTTCCCCATTTTTTGTTCTACTATTAAGTCCCTGAACTTATGAAGTCTCGTTTCCGTAGTGGACCAGTTCGTTAACATACCACCAAGCCACTTTTTATTAACATAATGACACCGAGCCCCTATTGCAGCTGATGCTACTAAATCCGCTACTTTATTTTTGGTACCAACGATTAAAAAGGTTTTTCCACTACTTGCTGCATTAAAAACTAAATCGCAGGCTTCTGATAAAAAACGAGCAGTTCTCGTAAGATTTATAATATGAATACCTTTACGTTTTGCAGAGATGTAAGGAGCCATTCTAGGATTCCATTTTCTAGTACCATGACCAAAATGTACTCCCGCTTTCATCATTTCGCCTAAATTGATGTTCCAATATCTTTTTGTCATTTTTTCCGCATTTCCCCACACTTCCTCTTTTTTTTTTAACAAAGAGACAAGGTACTCTGAAATAAATAATTGTTCCGACGGAACCTTCTTTCTACCGTGGATTGACCTTTGATATACGGCCCAAACCATTAATTTATTTTAATTACTTATTATTATTATTTACTAAATTAATATTCATAATCGTACCAACCCAACCAGAAAGTTAAAGTAAAAAGAATGAATCTCTTCTTAAAAATCATTAAATTGCGTAAATGGTTGTTGTGATGTCCCATGAAAATTGTTTGGAGCACAAGAACAAAAAAATTCTCTATGGTATAACAAAATATCTCTCATTTCCAACTTGAATAAATTTTTCCTTTTTATTTCCAAATAAATATTTTTGTCTTCCCTTGAATGGTGCACTAATTTTTTGAATCCAGTACCAACAGGAATAAGCCCCCCCAAAACAACGTTCTCTTTCAGTCCTTTCAACCAATCAATACGACCTCGTAAAGCGGCTTTTGCTAAAACTCGAGCGGTTTCTTGAAAACTCGCTTCGGATATGAAACTTTGAGTATTAAGGGATGCCCTCGTTATTCCCAATAAAATTGCCCGATAATTGATCGCTTCGTCTAAAGCACGTCCCGCTCGTTCCGCTCGCAACATTCCTATTAATTCTCCGGGTGAAAAAACATTAGACATTCCATCTTCTGAAACCAACACTTTTGATGTTATTTGACGTACAATGATCTCTATATGCCTGTTATGTATCTGTACCCCCTGAGATCGATAAACCTTTTGAATTTTATTAACCAAAGAGATACGACTCTGGGCTATGGTTAGCTCAGCTCCAACCAAGAATCCCCAGGGGATTCCAAGAATTCTTGGTATACGTTCGTTCCAACTTTCAACTCTCTTTTCGAGGTTCATCGATATTGAATCAATTGAACGCACTTCTAAGACCTGTTCCACTTTTGGAAGACCCTGCGTTATGTCACCAGATCTTGATTTTTCGTATATAAATGTAACTAGTGTCTTTCCTTCATAAAGGATTTCTCCATAATGACCATGAACTGTTGTTCCTGGGGTAGCCAAATAGGGCTTAGCCGATCTTATAACTAAGGCATCAACATGAACAATTAAAATTTGACCAGATTTTTTTATGTGTGGTCCGTATTTGAATAGACATGCATTTTCACAAATAAATTGTCCAAGGCAATTTATTATGGAGGTCTCTTCACCAGAATCATGATGGAGAAAACACCAATTTAAATGGAATGGATTCAAAATTATATTACTGTATGGATCGAGATTAGAAATTCTCCTATTTTCATCCATTAAACAATATTTAAGTACTTGAAAAGTCTGTTTAAAATTGTCAAGTAGCAAATATTTCTTTAACGATATATGATTATGAGTTAATAAATGGTAAGATGAATAAAAATTCGCTATTTTAGGTACTATAGTACCTAAGGGACCTAACAAATACCTAATTGAGATTAGGGGATCCAATTCTTTTATCGCATTGTTATTGTTATATTTCGAACCGTTGAATGGACTAATTCGAAAACAGTTGGATGATGACAAAATTATCAAAGATTGGCATTCCTTATTTCGATTCAAGAACGTACCAATAATTCCTTGCTGTTGGGTAACTAATTGAAACTTCGCCTTGGAATGAAAGGGATTGATATTGGCGCGATCTAATCTCTTATTGGGAATCAATCTCAAATCTGTTATATTATATCTTTTTCCACTATATGAAAGAGTGGACTTGACTTTGATTAACTCAATTCTTATGAAATCGCGAATTAGATCATTTGCCCTTACCTCAACAAACGACGCATAAACCTCTTCTTTGGAACCGTTT